CTGCGGGATTATTAACAGTACCCTTTTTAGAGAATGTTAATAAATTCCAAAATCCATTTCGTCGTCCAGTAGCGACAACCGTCTTTTTGATTGGTACTGCAGTCGCTCTTTGGTTGGGTATTGGTGCAACATTACCTATTGATAAATCCCTAACTTTAGGTCTTTTTTAATTTGATTCAATTGTGAAATAACACGACGTGTGTATCTAGGGAATAGTCGCTTGAAAGCGAATTCTCCCTAGATACATCTATTCAATTCTGAATTTCTTTCGAATATATGAATTGTGCTAAAGATTCAAAACCTATTTTCATCTTAATGAAAAAAAAAAGACGAAAAAAAATCCAATAGATTTAAAACTTCTTTTTTGGTAAATCAATTGCGAAATTTTTTTCTAGAATGACCAATATCTGTTTTATATCTTCTAGGCGCAAATGTTCAATTTTCATGAGATCTTCCGGACTGTTATTCAAAAGGTCCAATAATGTATATATATTGGACCTTTTGAGGCAATTATAGACCCTGGGAGAGAATTCTGATTGGTCAATAAAAATCGATTTCAATGCTATTTTTTTTTTGTTTTTTCTGAGTTTATCGTGAAAGGTAAGAGGGGATAAAGGAACCGTGTGTTGATTGTCCTCTAAAGGTAAGTTTTCTTCTTCCTTATGTAAAAAGGGAATAAATAAATCAATCAAATTCCGGCAGGCTTCATGAAGTGCTTCTTTCGGAGTTAAACTCCCATTTGTCCATATTTCGAGAAAGAGTATCTCTTGTTTTTCATTCCCATTCCCATAAGAATGAATACTATGATTCGCATTTCGAACAGGCATGAATACAGCATCTATAGGATAACTTCCATCTTGAAAGTTATGCGGCATTTTGATAAGACATCCGCGATTTCTCTTGATTTGTAATCCAATACACAAATCAATTGGTTCTGTCAAGCTAGCTATATGTTGTGTATTATCAACGATTTCTACATAAGGTGGTAAGATGATATCTTGAGCAGTTACATATCCTGGACCTCTGACACAAATAGACGCGTCACAAGTTCCATATAGATTACTTCTCAATACAATTTCTTTGAAATTCATTAAAATTTCATGGACCGATTCTTGAATACCCGCTATGGTAGAATATTCATGTGGGACGTTCTCAGATTTTATACGTGTGATACATGTTCCTTCTATTTCTCCAAGTAAAGCTCTTCGCATCGCAATGCCTATTGTGTCGGCTTGACCTTTCATAAGTGGAGACAGAATAAAGCGTCCATAATAAAGACGTTTACTGTCTTCTCTTGATTCAACACACTTCCACTGTAGTGTCCGAGTAGATACTGTTACTTTCTCTCGAACCATAGTAATATTATTTGATTTGATTGAATCATTTATTTCTCTTGTTTCTCTTGAAATTTCTTCAATGTTCATTTCTACACACGTCTTTTTTTCGGGGGTCTGCAACCATTATGTGGCATAGGGGTTACATCCCGTACGAAAGTTAATAGTATACCACTTCTACGAATAGCTCGTAATGCTGCGTCTCTTCCGAGACCGGGACCTTTTATCATGACTTCTGCTCGTTGCATACCTTGATCTACTACTGTACGAATAGCATTTGCTGCTGCAGTTTGAGCGGCAAAGGGTGTCCCTCTTCTCGTACCCTTGAATCCACAAGTACCCGCTGAGGACCAAGAAACCACCCGACCCCGTACATCTGTAACCGTGACAATGGTATTATTGAAACTTGCTTGAACATGAATAACCCCCTTTGGTATTCTACGTGCACTCTTACGTGAACCAATACGTCCATTTCTACGTGAACCAATTCTCGGTATAGCTTTTGCCATATTTTATCATCTCATAAATATGAGTCAGAAATATATGGATATATCCATTTCATGTCAAAACAGATTCCTTATTTGTACATCGAGTCCTTTAGTGAGTCTGATTATCCTTGTCTTTGTTTATGTCTCGGGTTGGAACAAATTACTATAATGCGCCCCCGCCTACGGATTAGGCGACATTTTTCACAAATTTTACGAACAGAAGCTCTTATTTTCATATTTGTCATTCCTTATCTTAATTCTGAATCTACTTCTTGGAAGAAAATAAGTTTCTTGAAATTTTTCATCTCGAATCATATTGAATAAAAACCACCTAATCCTTCCAATCCTTGTTGCGGAGTCGATAAATTATACGTCCTCTGGTTGAATCATAACGACTTACTTCAATTTTGACTCTATCTCCTGGCAGTATCCGTATAAAACTACGCCGGATCTTTCCTGAAACATAACCCAGGATCAGATCTTCATTATCTAACCGAACCCGGAACATACCATTGGGAAGCGATTCAGTAATTAAACCTTCATGAATCCATTTTTGTTCTTTCATTCCAGGTAAAGCCTCCTTGAAGTATCAACTAATGGAGGAGGAACGATATTAGACACCTTGTCCCTTTTCTTTTTTTTAGAAATAGGAAGAAGTTTCGGATCCAATTTGGATATTAAAAGGATTACCATATATAACACAAAATTTCTCCGCCGATTCCTTCGAGTCGAGCCTCTCGGTCTGTCATTATACCTCGAGAAGTAGAAAGAATTACAATCCCCATCCCACCTAAAATTCTAGGAATTCGTTGAGAGTTAGAATAGATTCGTAGACCGGGTCGACTGATCCGTTTTAAATTTAAAAAATTTCTATAGAGTCTTTTCCTATTCCTTCTATGCCGCAGGTTTAAAACCAAAAAAGATTTGTTTTTTTCTCGATGTTTTCTAACGTTTTCAATAAAACCTTCTCGGAAAAGTATTTTAACAATATTTTCGGTAATATTAGTAGATGCGACGCGAACCACTCTTTTTCTATCCATATCAGCATTTCGTATAGAGGTTATTATCTCAGCAATAGTGTCCCTACCCATGGTGAACTAAAATTATGGGTGCCCCAAAATTGGATATAATCAACATGTTTTTCTTTTTTTTTTTTTTTACTTATTTGTTTTATGAATATGAATTATTAAAGGTATATGCGTGAGACACAATCTACTAATTAATCTAGTTCTTAATCTATTTCTTTCAAATACCCACTATAAACATATCAGTGATCTCATTTTATAATACCTCGGGAGCTAATGAAACTATTTTAGTAAAATGGAATTGTCTCAATTCCCGGGGGATCGCACCAAAAATTCTAGTTCCTTTTGGATTTCCTTCTTGATCAATCACAACTGCAGCATTGTCATCATATCGTATTATCATACCGCTGTCACGTTTAAGTTCTTTACAGGTACGAACAATTACAGCTCTGACTACTTCTGATTTTTCTAGGGGCATATTTGGTACTGCTTCTTTGATCACAGCAACAATAACGTCACCAATATGAGCATATCGACGATTGCTAGCTCCTATGATCCGAATACACATCAATTCTCGAGCCCCGCTGTTATCTGCTACATTTAAATGGGTCTGAGGTTGAATCATATCAATTTTTTAGTCTATTCTTCCAATGCAAAGGATGAAGAAAAAAGGAATATTTTTTGTCCAAAAAAAGAAACTTTCATCCCCAAGATTCATTTCTGTTGGTTCTACATTTTTATCCTGAAATAATGAATTGAGTTCGTATAGGCATTTTGGATGCTGCTATTGAAATAGCCCTTCTAGCTATATTTTCGGTTACTCCACCCATTTCGTATAGTATTCGACCTGGTTTAACAACAGCTACCCAATATTCAGGGGATCCCTTTCCCGAACCCATACGTGTTTCAGCGGGTCTTACTGTAACCGGTTTGTCTGGAAATATACGGACCCATATTTTTCCACCACGGCGTGCATTTCGTGTCATTGCTCGTCGACCTGCTTCGATTTGTCTAGATGTGATCCAAGCAGGTTCAAGTGCCTGAAGAGCATATTTACCGAAACAAATATGATTACCTCGATAAGATATTCCCTTCATTCTTCCTCTATGTTGTTTACGGAATCTAGTTCTTTTGGGGTTATAGTTGATGGTTGTTTCACAATTCCATCTCTACTACAGAACCGGACGTGAGAGTTTCTTCTCATCCAGCTCCTCACGAATAAAAGGATTAAAAACATTTAATTGAAATGATTAACATTTTTTGTAAAAAATAGTTTTTTTTAGAACGTTCTAAAAAATCTTTATTTTGTTTTGTCCTTTATCCAAGTTTAGCAACTAAAAAAAAGTTTTCGCGGGCGAATATTTACTCTTTCAATCTCTATTTCATTTGTATTTGTAGGGCTCGTTCGTGACTTCTCCCAATAGATGAATTAATCTCCGGTTCATTTCGCCATCCCGACTAGTGAATCATTAAGATTCATTTTTTCAATAAAATCTTTTGCATGCACAGGTTCCATCGTTCCCATCGCTTCGTACTTAATGATTAGGTCCGAATTCTACAATGGAGCTCATAATCCAATTTGTTCCTGAGTCAATCTTCTTAGTCTTTATTGGCTCCAAGCTCTTTATTTTTTTCTTGATTCATTTAATATTTCATTATGGATGAATCAATTTAGTATTGATGCTTTATTACACTGTCTTTTATGAGATGACTCGTAGACCTTACATATTGGAATTCTATATCATTGATATTCTTTTTCTCTCTTTCTCTCATCCTTCCATTTATCCACACCTTTACTTCTTTCATTTTGTTTTACAACTTCTAATTAAAGTTTATGCAAAAAAAAAATTTCAGTTGCTACAAAGATATGACTGATTTATCATATCTTGACTGGTTCTTTATATCCAGATAATACGAAGTGATGAGTTGGTTATTAGTTCATACTATGGGGCTGGTCCTTTTTTAATCCTAACCCTAAAAAACCAACGAGTCACACACTAAGCATAGCAATTATATCAAATGGTCAATTGAATTTTTATTCAACCCTATAGAATTAAGAATTAGAATTGCTCATTTTGATTCACCAGAAAAAGAATGAACGATTTTCTATTTTTTTTTTCTATCAATGGATAGAAGGGAAAGACAAGTAAAGG